TTGTAGGAGTAAAGTATTGATGTAATTCGCAGAAGCAAATGGCAACGAGTTAATAAAAAAATACGAAAAAGTATGGAACGTACTTTTTTATTTACATTTGAATTCTAGGATGAAATTAAACAAAAGGATTCGCAAATAAAAGTGCTAATGCCACGACCAACCCATAAATTGTTAAAGCTTCCATAAAAGCTAGACTAAGCAATAAAGTACCTCGTATTTTACCTTCTGCTTCCGGTTGTCTTGCAATACCTTCTACAGCTTGGCCTGCAGCAGTACCTTGACCAACTCCAGGTCCAATAGAAGCAAGCCCTACGGCCAATCCAGCAGCAATAACGGAAGCGGCAGAAATCAGTGGATTCATGATAAGTTCCTCATACAAAAAAAAATAGTTAATGATACAAGCAACCAATAAATTTATACTTAATTTGATCACTAAAATCTATCGAGTCGAATAAAAACTTCGAATTAAAGAAATAATATAGATAGGGAGAACCTCTATAAAACTAGTATATATCTAATATCACATATACATTTGTTTCTTTCATAACGTAAACCCCCGTATTTTATATTGAATCGGATTCGAGAACCATTCTTCGAGGGGTCTGGCTGGACTTATAGACATTACATATATCCACCATGACCCATCTTTTTTTTTTTTTTCACAATTTCGTAATATCGTCTATCTTTCCTCCTACAACTCTAGTCGTATATACATACATATTTGTATCTATTATGTTCCCCAACCATCGATTATCTTGAACCATCCATTTCATGAATTGGGATAAGCTTAAAAAAACTATTTCGAAAGGTAATCAATGATGACCCTCCATGGATTCCCCTATATAAGCCGCGGCTAAAGTTGCAAAAATAAGAGCTTGAATACCACTTGTAAATAATCCAAGAAACATAACAGGTATAGGAACTACTGAAGGTACTAAAGAAACAAGAACAACAACTACTAATTCATCGGCCAATATATTCCCGAAAAGTCGAAAACTAAGAGATAAGGGTTTTGTGAAATCTTCTAGGATGTTAATTGGTAACAGTATGGGGGTTGGTTGAATGTATTTCCCGAAATAACCCAATCCTTTTTTGGTAAGACCCGCATAAAAATATGCCACTGACGTGGGTAAAGCTAAAGCAACAGTAGTGTTTATATCATTCGTGGGGGCGGCTAACTCCCCATGAGGTAACTGTATGACTTTCCAAGGTAAAAGGGCACCTGACCAGTTAGAAACAAAAATAAATAGGAACATAGTTCCAATAAAGGGAACCCAAGGACCATATTCTTCTCCAATCTGAGTTTTGCTCAAGTCTCGAATAAATTCAAGGACATATTCGAAAAAATTCTGACCATCGGTCGGAACGGTTTGTGGATTCCGAACAGCTATGATGACCGAACCTAATAAGATAGCAATTACGACCCAAGAAGTGATAAGTACTTGGGCATGAATTTGGAAACCTCCTATTTGCCAATATAAATGTTGGCCTACTTCTACACCTGATATATCATATAATCCTTTGAGCGTTTTAATGGAACATGGTATAACATTCATATTGTCCTCGGACATAAATCGAACTTTAAAAAAGGAATTATTTTGATTCAACCATCTCTTTCTCAACTCATCTACTTAAATCATTAATCATATATTTAGGATATCAAGAAATCACATAAATAATATAAATATCCCTATTTTCTCTTTTTTTATCCAAGACAAGAATAGTAACCGATTCAATAAATATATGAAATTCCCAACTAATCTTATTATTCTTAATCATAACATAATCATAATCAACAACTTCTTATATAGCTAGAACGACCCTTACAAATTGCAGATACTAATTTGTTAAGAATAAATCGGATTGAAGCTATAGCGTCATCGTTGGCTGGAATCGAAATATCTGCGAAATCTGGGTCACAATTTGTATCGATTAAACAAATCGTCGGAATCCCCAAAATGACACATTCTCGAAGAGCCGTATATTCTTCTTGCTGATCGACGATGATTACAATATCGGGCAACCCCGTCATATATTTAATCCCACCCAGATATGTTTGCAAAGTGGATAATTTTCTCTTCAACATGGAAGCATCTCTTTTGGGAAGACCGTTGAGTTTCCCCATCTTTTGTTCTGCTCTTAAGTCCCTAAACTTATGTAGTCTCGTTTCTGTAGTAGACCAATTTGTTGACATACCCCCAAGCCATTTTTTATTAACATAATGACATCGAGCCCTTATTGCAGCTGATGCTACTGAATCCGCTGCTTTATTTTTGGTACCGACGATCAAGAAATTTTTTCCCCCACTTGCTGCATCAAAAACTAAATCACAGGCTTCTGATAAAAAACGAGCAGTTCTAGTAAGATTTGTAATATGAATACCCTTGCGCTTTGCGGAGATGTAAGGGGCCATTCTAGGATTCCATTTCTTAGTACCATGACCAAAATGAACTCCTGCTCCCATCATCTCTTCCAAATTTATGTTCCAATATCTTCTTGTCATTTTTCCCACACTTTCTCTTTTTTTTGAACAAAATTGTTCCGACGGAACCTTCTACCGGAATTGACCGTTGATACATAGCCACAACATTCATTTTTTTTTTTTTATTATTGATTAGCAAATCAATAACTAGAAAGTAAAAGGAATGAATATCCCATTAGGAATTATGAAATCGCGTAAATGGTTTTTCTGGTGTCTCATGGAAATTGTTTGGGACGCAAGAACAAAAAAATTATCTATGGTGTAACAAAATATCTCTCATTTCCAACTCGAATAGATTTTTCTTTTTTATTTCCAAATGAATGTTCTTGTCTTGCCTTGAACGATACACTAATTTTTTGAATCCGGTACCGACAGGGATAATTTCCCCCAGAACAACATTTTCTTTTAGGCCCTTCAACCAATCAATACGACCTCGTAGAGCAGCTTTTGCTAAAACTCTAGCAGTTTCTTGAAAACTTGCTTCGGATATGAAACTTTGAGTATTCAGGGATGCCTTCGTTATTCCCAATAAGATTGCCCGATAACATATCGCTTGGTCTAAAGCACGTCCTGCTCGTTCCGCTCGCAACAATACGATTAATTCTCCAGGTAAAAAAACATTAGACATTCCGTCTTCTGAAACCAACACTTTTGATGTTACTTGACGTACAATAATCTCTATATGTCTATTATGGATCTGTACCCCCTGGGATCGATAAACTTTTTGGATCTTATTAACCAAAGAGATACGACTTTGGGCTATGGTTAGCTCAGCTCCAATCAAGAATCCCCAGGGAATTCCAAGAATTCTTGGTATATGTTCGTTCCAACTTTCAACTCTCCTTTCAAGGTTCATCGATATTGAACCAATTGAACGCACTTCTAAGATTTGTTCCACTTTTGGAAGACCCTGTGTTATGTCACCAGATCGGGATTTTTCATATATAAATGTAACTAATGTATTTCCTTCATAAAGGGTTTCTCCATAATGTCCATGAACAGTTGCTCCTGGAGTGGCCAAATAGGGCTTCGCTGCTCTTATAACTAAAGAGTCAACATGAACAATTAAAATTTGACCAGATTTTTTTATGTGTGGTCCATATTTAAATAGACATACATTTTCACAAAGAAATTGTCCAAGACTCATTATTGTGGATGTCTCTTCCCAATAATTGGGTTGGAGAAAGCACCAATTTAAATGGAATGGATTCAAAATGATGTTACTGCATGAATCGGGATTATAATTAGAAATCCTTTTATTTTCATCTATTAAAGCATAATGAAATACTTGAAGTACTTGGAAAGTCTGTTTCAAATTGTCAAGTATCAAATATTTATTGAACAAGATCTGATTATGAGTTATTAAATGGAAAGATGAATAAAAATTCACTATTTTAGGTACAATAGTACCTAAGGGACCCAACAAATCCCTAATTGGGGTTATGGGGTCCGACTCTTTTGTCACATTGTTATATTTCGAACCGTTGAATAGACTAATTCGAGAACAATTGAATGATGACAAAATTATCAAAGACTGACATTCCTTATTTTGATTCAACAACGTACCGAGAGTTCCTTGATGTTGGGTAAATGATTGAATCTTCGCCTTGGAAAAAAAAGGATTGATATCGGTACGATCTAATCGATTATCGTGAATTAATCCCGAACCCGCCGTATCATACCTTTTTCCGGTATACGAAGTAATAGACTTGACTAACTCAATTCTTATGAAATCGCGAATCAGATCATTTGCCCTTACCTCAACAAAGGAAGCATGAACCTCTTCTATAGAACCTTTTTTTTCTTGGTCCCAATTCAATACTAAACAAGTCCGAACTAATTGAATATTTGTGTGATAAATTCCCCGAATGGACTTTCCATTTCCATAAAGGATATAATTGACAACTCTAAGTTGGACATTATCTTTTTCCTGCAATAGATCCCGAGGGAAAAGTTTTTCTAAATTGATCCCATCAGCCATTTCATATGTGACTACGGGCCGAACCGAAACAAAATATTTTTTTTTTGTAGGTGTGATCCGTTGAACATAGATCCCATTTTTTGATTTTTTTGATTCTTTAGAATTTTTTTTTTCCGTTTCCGGTGGTATCAAAATGCCGCTATGCCTGGATATCTTATCTGTATCTCCAGGAAAATAAATACCTCCAGAAAAAATTTTCAGTTCAATACTTTTTTTTTTTCTCTCCACTCGGACTAATCCACCTACTCGGCTTCTTGTATTTAAAGCGAGTCGTGTATCTACTCCAATGATACTATTGTTCCGTACCATTATAGACGAGGATCCGGGTAAGATATGCACTTCCTCTGGAATAAAAAAAAACCGATCTACTTTATGGTATTTCGGACTAAATTCTTTGGCTCCTCTATACTCAATCAAATCTTCTTTTTTTACGACGGAATCCACCTCTATGGTCCCATATTTAGTAATTCCCGAACTGTTTCTTTTGTATCGTGGATCATCAAAATAAGCAAGAATACTATCTCTGCGTAAAATACC